TATTACATCTTTCTTTGTTATTATTCCTTGAGTTGACTTAGTAGGTTGAAAATCGACTTTGTTATTAGCTTAGGTTGGGTTGAATTTCCAGTCTTCGGGCCCGGAGTTCATCCTGAGGCCGAGGTACGTAGTGACGTCTCTTGCTGGGCCTTTGATAAGGAATGGTCGGTTTGTTAGTCTTAATCCAGCGACTGGCCTTGCTCCGAGCGATATCCGAAGTATGGTTCGCTCGCTAGTTATATGCTTAACACATGCATCTGAGGTCAGAGGTGCCGCTAAGGTTAACTATCTCAATCTACAACTCAATGTGATTGGCTTCGTCCGGGCTCAGTCTCTTCCGGCCGCCTCATCCTACTTACTCCACTCGCTATGTTTTGCTGCCAAACGGACTCTCCCGGGGGTTTTCCCGTGAATGTAATGCTTAGCAACCCGTGCGCCCCTACCCGAGAGGCAAGCTTGGCGGCGCGAGTGATGCGGTAACAAGCCGAATCCAAAGTACCTCGACGCAAATTGCATAAATAGAAAAGAGGTGCCTATCCGCTCATCAAGTAAAGAAAGGCATCGATACATCGAGGACCAGGGCGGTGGGGTGGGGAAGTAAATGAAATTCTTCTATCGTCACAACCCCTTTTCTCGAAGCTGACTCAATTTTCTTTCTTTAAGGGAGGGCGATACTCTGATAGCTGAAGGGCGGTCCTTTTCAAATCTAACTCGAATGTTCGAGCTAATGTAACGGCTGTTTCCGGTAGTTGGAGTTGCCTTGATGTCAGAAAGGTGCCCAGTTCAGAAGGTGCGAAAGAATGGCTATTCTCTTGCTCGTGATTCTTGGGGGGGTCGTAGATGGAAAAATGGGTTCGACTCCCATAGCCCCGATGTGGCGAAAAAGACTGATTCAACGAGATATGCCTTGCCTGCATTAAGATTTAAAACTTGTCGTCTACTTTCAGGAAATGTTCGGAAGAGAGAACTTACAATAATACAACGCCGCATTCTCCGAAGATTGAGGAACAAGAAGAAAGATATTAAGAGAAAGATTTCTCCGAGAGAAAATCTTAACAGTTACATCCAATCACAAACTACACGAAAGTTGCCCCTTTTTCATGGGGATTTACCCATCACAGAGATGCACAGAGGAACAGAACGAACTTCATATATCCCTTTTCTACTTAATCCAGAAACAAGATCGGACGTTATTCCGGTTCGTCTCCATTTTTGTGAAACTATTCCTCAAGCAAGGCAGCCGATAAGTCATCGAAGGGTTTGTGTGAATAATGGAATGGTAAGCATTACTCATTTGAAAGTGTCCCACGGTGATCTAATATCTTTTCAAGAAAATGACGCAAGAATCCGCGGTGAAGAAATAAGGAGATCTTTCTATATCGAAATATCAGTTGAAAAAATCATAGGCAAATTCCTGGATCACCCGGTAAGAATGTGGAGAAGAACCAAAACAGAATGGTTCCACCTACTCAAAACTAAGAGGGGATGCCGCCTACTACTAAAATCCCGGTTTTTGCAACAGTTGCGTTCTTCTATGCAAGAAGAAGACTTAGAAAGAACAAAGAAGTTTGGATCCGAAAAAGTATGCTTAGGCAGTTCCTTCGCTGAGCACAACAGAATGAAGAGAAATTTGTATCATTTCAAATCCCTATTCTTATCGAAGAAAAGGAACGAGAAAAACCGAAATCTTCCTACTCGAATAAGAAGTCCTATAGTTTACAACTCTTCTTTATATAGTAATTCGATCTATTGCTCCGCATCCCCCTATCAGTTTACTATGAAGAGAAGAATCAAAAGGATCGAACTACCTACTCATTATTCGGAGGTGAATCATAGAACACTAAAAGCTGTGGTATCTTATGGACCGAACATAGGTCATATCCCTCACGACATAAGATTGAAAGATTTAAACCTTCCTCTTCGGAGCGGAAACGGACGTGGCCAAAACATATAAAGATCGGCGTAGTCGCTCATAGGGACATATCTATCCGGATAGAGGATAGTCTAGATCGATTCATAGATAGATTTCTATCCATATAGATAGGTATCTCCGTGGATAGAGATAAAGATAGGGATCCATCTAGTCACTATTTCCATTTTTTTTCTTAATTCTGATTGATTGCCTTTTTTTTGACGAAAAGTTTTAAATCTTAATGCAGGCAAGGTGAAATTCATTTCAATTATTACTTGCTGGGTCGGAGCGTAGACGAGCGAGCAGAGCCCAGGAAACAGGGAAGCCCGTCATAGAGCAGTCGACTAGAAGTAGAAGACTGATGGCCTGAGAGAAAGCGGCCTCTCTCGGGAAACATGGCCAAATTTCTCTTCTTTCTTTTTGATTTCGGGTTTCTTTATTTTTTCAGGGGCCCAGAACGCTAAAGGGGAGAAGCAAACCGAACCTCTAATCGACCTGGACACATAAAAAATTCTCGGCGTCGAGAGAGATTTGAGATTCCGTAAGTAACTCAGTGAGTGCTTTCTAAGAAGGGCTTGGTTTGGAAAAAGAAAATGAAATACGAACAACCGCGCTGGTCGTAATAGATCGACTTTCATGCTAGTTCTTGCTCCAGTATGAAAGTTCCATTTCAGGGAAGGACGACGTACCATGATACTTTCTGTTTTGTCGAGCCCTGCTTTGGTCTCTGGTTTGATGGTTGCACGTGCTAAAAATCCGGTACATTCCGTTTTGTTTCCCATCCTAGTCTTTCGCGATACTTCAGGTTTACTTCTTTTGTTAGGTCTCGACTTCTCCGCTATGATCTTCCCAGTAGTTTATATAGGAGCTATAGCCGTTTTATTCCTATTCGTTGTTATGATGTTCCATATTCAAATAGCGGAGATTCACGAAGAAGTCTTGCGCTATTTACCAGTGAGTGGTATTATTGGACTGATCCTTTGGTGGGAAATGTTCTTCATTTTAGATAATGAAACCATTCCATTACTACCAACCCAAAGAAATACGACCTCTCTGAGATATACAGTTTATGCCGGAAAGGTACGAAGTTGGACTAATTTGGAAACATTGGGCAATTTACTTTATACCTACTATTTCGTCTGGTTTTTGGTTCCTAGTCTTATTTTATTAGTAGCCATGATTGGGGCTATAGTACTGACTATGCATAGGACTACTAAGGTGAAAAGACAGGATATATTTCGACGAAATGCTATTGATTTTAGGAGGACTATAATGAGGAGGACGACAGACCCACTCACGATCTACTAAAGGGCAAGTAGCTTGAGATTGGTTCAAATCCAATTCGTGAGTATGTGGAGGGACGCTCCTATCCTATTGTTTTATGGAAATGATCTTTAGACGGGCATGGACATAATGGGCTCTTTTCCTCCTATAACTTCTAGTTGTCTATTTGAGGAAAGACTTGGAACGAGGAGAAAGAAGATAGCCCAAGACGAAGCCTACAACCAGAACCAAGTAGACAGATAGCCTTGCAGGGACCACTCCACCTATGGGAACCAATCAGTCCCCAATAGCAAGAAAAAGGGTACCAAGCAAGCAAAGGAGCGTTAGCGTCAGCAAACCAGTCAGTTGCGAGTGTGTGAGTGCGCAGTTCCTTCTCTTCGGTCAGTGCTTATGCATCTCTTAAGCATAGTAAGAGAGATTTCTTTATGAATGATTTCGAGATGTTTTGAATCCAAGCTTTGGAAATAAGCCAATCATAGGCTGCACATTCATATTCAAGATGTTTACGAATAGGACTAGTTGCTTTAAGGCTATAAAGCAGATGAGATAATCGTGGAAATTATCCCTCTACAGGCCTTCTCTCTGCTTTGAATAGCGTACTTTTTCGAGCTAAGCAAGGAAGCCAGGCTTTTTAGAAAGCATACGTACCGGCTTGCGACCGAGGAACTGCTACCAAGCATGAACTCTAATGCATTCAACAATAAAAGATTGCCTCTTCCGGTCTACTAAGACTCTCTCATTCATATGTTATTCCATCCCTCACTGACAGGAATTGCTACTTGAACTAGAAAGCACAGATCGGCTACTGTCGATAAAAAGCAGGCATTACGGACTGACTGAGAGCAAGGATGGATGGATCTTCGCTTGGGCTTGGCACGCGCTAAAGGCTAAGCTCTTCGCTTTCCTGCAGATCTCTCTCTTTAAGACGATCTTCCCTCTCCCCGAGAGTCAGGAGCTATCTTTAGAGTGTTAGGTCTTTTCTGTCACTATGCTTTCGTGATTCCGTATGGTATGTAAATTACTTATGTAATGTGTATCATCAACAGCGCACTCTATCTTACTTTATTCAAGTCTATAACTAGGGAATTCTACTCCTAATATGCGAACTTTTCCTTTGATAGAATAGGCTGCTGAGAATCAACTGCTGGTGGAAGGTTTGATGAAGGTGAAGGAATTGGACAACTAGGCTCTTAGGGCTGCTATTGACGAACACTTTCCTGAAAATGTCCTTGATTAGGGATTAAAGAAGATGCACAGAAAAAGCTGCTTGGATAAGCTTTTGGAAGTTAGGAGGAATGTGCTCTTAACGAAATGCCACTAATAGTCTAGTAAAGAGGCTTAGAAAGAATTCGAAAGTTGGGAGGGAGCCTTAGCCTTTTAGACAGAAGTGACATATCTCAAAATTTGACTTTCAAGAAGGAAAGAAAGAGAATAGAATGCCTTTTTAGAATCCCCTGCAGGCGCCAACTCGGAATAAAAAAAACCTCACTTTAGAATGAAGCAGGAATCATCCAAACCAGAAAGCCCACATGGATTCCGAACCGCAGATGGCATCAAGCCCGATTTAAGCCGATTCGGCGACATCAGAATAGGTTGTGCAAGAACGAAAAGAAGGCAGGGACATTTCATTTAACAGGAAAGACCATAAAAACCACCAGTATAGGCCTTTTTTTGGCAAGCAACTAGTCCGACACATGAATCAATAATAAAGAAAGAATCGAAAAAGAAATCGAAATCTCGTTAGCCCAGGGGAGCAATTATTACTGTTACAGGTAGGGGAGAGTCAAGGCAACTGCGGAACTCGACTGGAAACTACTCCTAGAACCCTAACAAAGGGCTTCCAAAACGGAGTTTGCCAGATATGCCGTAATATAGAAGCCCCTGGGAAGGCACTAAAATCCCTACTTTAATTCAAAAGCTTTCTGCACTCGCTTGTTAGCTTGCTCACTTGATTTGATGGTTTGCAAGCTATATTTTTTTTCCTATTACAAGATAGATTCCCCCTTATTCAAGCTTTATAAAATCCCAGCTTAGCATTATGAAAGACAAAAGAAATCTTATATTACTCACTGGAAACTGGCACTCCAACTCTAACTGGATCGAAAAGCGAAGGTAAAGGCAAAGCTACTCCACCTTCAATTGTAACTAGCCGGGCATCAGAAAGAGCACGAGGGTAATGCCTGTAAGACAGAAGCACTTCCATTTTATGGGCTGGATTGCTCTCCAACTGGCTAAAAATAAGGACTCGGAGGCAAGGAGGTCCATACTTGTAATCGGAACCTTACCTTCTTGGCGAGTTCCATACCCCTAAGGGGCTAGCAAAGACGGCTATAATAGATATTTCACTCTAGACATACCATGCATCGGGTAAGGACGCAGGTCGTATATCTTATATACGATACCACCAGACGAACAGTCTTATTCATAAGTAGAAAGAGTCCCTGTGCTAAATGAAGAGAGGTCAATCAGCAAAGGATAAAGAAGCTCTTCCCCGGAACACCATCTTTACTTTAAGAGTGAAGTAGAAGTCTGGCAATGTTAATTGTTCTCGAAAGCTAAAGGTAGTTCACCTAGGGTCCGAAGGAGACTAAGCTTAGCCTTGACCCAACAAGGTCAAGCCTTACCTTCTAATCCGCCTGCTTGGGAATTAGATTAAATAAAGAGGACTAGCTGTGAGCTTTGAGGAAAGCCTGTAAGTTCTCTTTCGACTTCCCCTGGATTCCCTTCTCTTCCTGGGGAGAGTAACTAAGTCAGGCCAGTCTATTAGGTGATCTGGAAGAGAAAGTGCTAATCTAATCACAACTCTTCTCTTATCCGCATGGTCTTGTTCAGCTGTCTTTCTCCTGGGTGGATTGGTTTGAACAGCCCTACCAGGGGAGTGGGCATTAACGGTCGAATAAGCAGTGATTCCTGATCGGCACTTGCTATAGAAGAAGCAGCAGTTAGCTCTAACGGGGCTGAAGTCACTTTAGGGGTTAGCTCTGCAAATGTTGAAAGAATAACGGCAGCTAATTCATCCGCATCTGTTGGAGGAAGGAAGCCGGGGAGCGATAACTAGAACAAGGAAGCTATTGTCTTTGAGGCCTAAGGACTGCTAATGAGAGTCTTCCTCGCCATGTGAAAAGATCTCTCTTTATGCTCGAAATCTCAATACAATTATTCTGCTGGGAGTGCTTATTCAACTTCATTGATTGCCTTTTTCGTGAGAATCTGAGGCCTTGAGTTTGGCCTTACTCATTTAGGGCTTGCCCTATTGTGTAAGGTTCTTTGTGAAAGGCTTTCTGAACCCTTTTTTTTGATGTCTGCAACTTTCATTGTCGTGGCCTCGAAGCACGCAGTGGGAACATAACTTAGGAACTCTCTCGTAGATGATTTTCTTTCATTTTTTATGCCTGGGTAACCTCTATTACTAGCTCTAGCCCCATTACCAATGAGACAACGCGGTAAAACGTGACCGTTCGGCCAATGCATTCACTCACATACGTTGATTGCGGTGCGCCATATTCCACCATCATGCGGCTTTTTCTCTCAGTTCGATGCGCCATTTTCTCGTTGATACGATTCACTCAATCCTGCGCATAAAGATATGGACTACATCAAAAACCTCTACACCACATCGACTTTTTTCTTCCATAGGTCCTTGGTTTTTCTCTTTTCCTGAGCGTTTCACACTAAGCTCTTCGATCTTCAGGGATACGCGATCTCCCACTTTATCGTCGATGATCAGGGATACGCGATTCTTCCAAGTCCAAGCGTTTTCCCCACAGAATATCTGCCATCAAATCACCTTCAAACAGTTTCTACGCCGGATTTGATGTTTCAAAGAAGTAGGTTTCTTTTTATGTTGAGCGATATTTCAACCATTTCCCCAGCTTCCACTCTATTGTCCACTTCTAATAAACGTGATTGATTCTGCGAGATGTGATTCTATTGTAATAGGCTCTATCTATTCTATTATGGCCGGCTTGGAGACATCAGAGGAAGACCATCATCTCTATCCGGGTACGATTTTCCAAACCCTGGGATTTTTCTCTCTTTACCGGTTATTACTCTTCCTCATCGACATATCTGTTCCCCGATCCTCCCGTGCTCTAGCAATTGCGTGATACTAAACCGGATCGAGCTCTTCGCACCTGGATAGTACTCCTTTCACCGTGCTTTCGATTGTCTCACTTCAGCGCCATGCGCTTTGCTTCGCTTTATAGAAGAGAAAGACCGTTGTCTTGAGAGTGAAAAGCAAGCGCAAGCGATAGAAAGGATAGTCCCTCGCGCGTTCGCGCGAACTACTAGAAAATGGTGAGATCATTAGTGAAAGAAGGACCAACGACGATCCTATCCTAAAGGAGAAGGAGGAGTAGGAGGAGTCAGTCTTCTTTGAAGATCGAGGAACGTAGTGTCGGACAATTATGCCATTCGGAAGAAGTCTTCTACAGAGGGAAAGCCTGTATCGAGTAAGTGGAGAGGAAAGATCTCCAGAGATTCTTATCTCATTCCATTCCAGTGGCTCGACCAGTAACCAATGGCGAAAACTAAAAAATCCATGGTTTCCCGGTAGAACCCCATTTCGCCCAAGTTGTTTCGGAACCGGAAAAAAGAAGCGGTTTTTCGCACAGCTTGCTCATAGTGCAGGTCCCACTTGTATATTGTATTTGGCCGAAGAAGCATCGGACAGGTTGGAGTTCTTACCTTCTTGGGACTCCATGGACCAAGATCTGCTTTCATTATATGGGCAATACCGATCTACTTTAGTAGATCATATGGATGTAGAAAAAGCTTCTGATTTTGATGAATTGGAAACATCTCTTTTCCATTTCTATTTACCTAGTTCATATTTTTCTTTCGTGTGTTCCGGGGAGTAATTCGATCTCTTCAATCTCGGGATACCACCTAAATAACTGCGGCCAGAGAGTCAAATAGGTCGGGAAGAAAGAGTCTGAGGTTGAGTTGGACGACATACATCTTGGTTGCTTCCCCCTCTTTGTAGGGTGATGACACCAGTAGCTGTGGAGCACAGATGACCATCTCTTCAAGCAGGGATATGGTGCTGGGCCCCTAGATCCAAGTCTAAAACAAAAAAAAAGAGAAAGCAGGTTGAGGTGAGTATGGGAGGCAAGGCTGGATCTCATGAGTAAATGACTCGCCGAGTTACCATGGTCCACCCCGGTCCCGATTCCGGACACTGAGCAAGCTTTAATTGAAGTAGGGGAGAGAAAGTCAAAGAGAGATATGATTACACGATATCTCAAAAGTAGAGCGAGTGTGTGGGAAAGGAAAAGAAGGAAGTCGGAGCTTTTCAAAGAAATGATGTAAATGGATGTCCACAGACTCCTAGGCGAGGCTAGAAGGTGAATGGTATGGCTTGTTCACCCTAAGCAACTGAATCAAACTCGTATAGAAAGAAAGGGTTTGCTTCCGCATAAGAAAGGTCTGGGTGTCCCAGTTCATTCGGCCCTGTAGTTAGCTCTGCTTGAGCAGCATGGAAGCGAGTGTAATACAAGAAATAAATATCATAATCATAAGAGAAGAAAGAAAGTAGCGTCGAAAGTCTTGAAACCTATCTCCTCAATAATTAAGTAAGAGGAGCTTATAGGTGGTGGCCTAAGCGCGTTGAAGCTATTGGCCTATATGCTTAACACATCCAATTCTAACGAAGTTTTCTTGGAAACGATTTGAGATTCCGTAAGTAACTTAGTGACTTTAGGAAAAAGAAAATGAAATACGAACAACCGCGCTGGTCGTACCGAAATTTTTGACAAGACAAAGGAATACCATGGCTATCGTTCGTTATTTACTTACCTTAATTAGTTTCTTTGCAGCAAGTTTTTTCGGACGTTTTCTAGGATCAGAAGGAAGAGCTATAATGACGACTGGTATAAATCTGGTAGTTCTCGGAATCTTGTTATTTGGCTTCATCTTTCTCTTTAATTTTTATCGTTGTCCATTGTCAAAAAAGTACGGCCTTCCACTTGTCTATGTTATCCAGCTTTCTATTCTTTTTTTCGTTTCTTTCTTTTTTTACGGTGTTCGAATCTATTCCATTTCTCGCGTAGGCATTTATTTGAGTGATCTTTGTTCTGTTGCTGTCGTCGGGTTTCTTTTACATTTCTCAGGAGAAGAGATCATTACTAATTCGGACTCTTCGGGCTCAGCAAACTCGGGGTCGCTTCTTAGAATAATTCAAGCTCCAAGTCCCGGTACACAGGCAGAAGTATTCGAAATACCCCCCACTCCGGACCCCGAGCCGGCGGTTCTACCACAAGCTGCGGAGCCCGATAATTCCTTTCCGGCGATTACATCCGATGACTATGAAATTTTACGACAAGTCATGCTGGGGGAGAACCCTGGTAGCCCTTCTATCAATTCTTCTCCCCCAAGGATGGCAATCAATGAAGCTCAGGCTGGTCCTTCAAACACTTCTTGGTCCAATTCAAATAGAAAGCCTTTTTTTACTACTCCCGATATAAGTTTAGAAAACTCCCTTTTTAATAGAATTCGGATCCTCGAAAGTGAGAATTGCCTCTTTCTTAATCAGGATCCATGCGAGAAAGGGAGTTATTTTTCGGAAGTCAAAATAAAACTTAATCAAGCTTTATTTCAACGGGAATATAACACACAGCTCCACTTTGAAAATGAATATCTGAATGTTGTGGAGCGGAAACACTCATGTCTCGCTGCCTTCCGCCAAGTGCTTTCTGCCCATCCTGCCTTGGCCGAAAATGCTGGTTACAAACCAGAGGAAGCCTTTCAAGATTTCGTGGTCGACAGGCTAGAACAGCTAGAGGGGCTAGAGGGCGGATGGTACAAGAAGGAGATGCAATACCTAATGGATATGGAGAAAGATATCAATAAATATGGCCTCGCCTCTACTTATATAATATAAAATAAATCCTATCCTATTATAGCTAGGTGGTGGTATATTTCTTTTTATTCTTATTTTTGGTGCGCTCATTTCGAATTGTTGTTCTTTTTGACCGAAGAAAACTTTAGGAGTCTGAGCTCGGTTGTTCGGAGACGAAAAGAGATGAGATGGTTTCAGACATGTTCGGAGGTGAGGTCGTAACAAGGTAGCCGTAGGGGAACCTGTGGCTGGATTGAATCCTTTCAGTTTTGGTTTTCTTTGGCTATGGTTGCCTTGGTCTTGAACGTTATGGCATTTGCTTTTAGTTCCAGTCTTCCTTGAAATAAAAAATTCAAAAATTGTTTAATTTAAGCGATTTTTACGGGGTTTTATAAAAATTTTCAGTTTGAAATGAACTTACCGAGGGAAAAACGAAAATAACCATTTTTCACGGGAAAATGAAAAAAATGCAATTTGAAATTCAATCTCCTTCGGAAAAACGAATTTAACCAAAAAACACGGGAAAATGAAAAAAATGCAATTTGAAATTCCATTTATTAAGGAAAATGATAAAGTAACGAAAATTACGGGGTTTTTGAAAAAAATTCAGTTTGAAATGAACTTACCGAGGGGCGAAGTAACTCGACTGAAAGGAGAGGGGCGAAGCGGGAGGTTACCGAAGGGTCAAAAGGAGGAGAAAGAAGGCTCAAAAGGATTTGGCTTCTACTTGATCAGTCATTTTCGAGGAATCGGAAAAAACTTTCTTACTTCTTAAATCAAAATGCGAACAACATTCTTGGCAACTCCTCAGAAGACGTCGAACTACCGACTCTATAAGCCGAGGGACTGCCAGTGATTCGACGTTTGCTTTATCGCACCCCTTCTTTTATTATAGTCACATCTATTCCTTACTTACTCCAACCAGAAGAAAGCCTTCTGGCCTTATAGGGAGTAACCATTTTTTCTTATCACAGTAGATACGACTGCAATAACTCTATTCCTCAATCCGCAAAGGCCTCTCCTTACGAAGAGTGCTCACATAACATAAATTTGACATGCATAGGATGTTTATCCCAAGCCAATCTGTCACACAATCCTTTGTTCCACGCTTCTCCTGGTTGCCTTCTTTTCTTTCGTGCTTGCTTATGGCAGGCCAGGCCCTTTACCGAGGGGTGGTATCCGCGCAAGAGGGCTTCTTCTTTCGCCGCTTCCGCTGCTTGGTGTTCTGAGGAGTTCCGGGCTAAGTACGAAGCGAGTACTTTAACCAACCTTCTTTGTTCTTTGGAAAGGCCTTCCTTTCACCAGGTTTTATCCCTCGCATTCATATGATGTTGGATTTTCAATTGAAACTAAAGCCTCACCAGCAGCTTCATCTTCAGGTTCTAAACCCTCTGCCCTTACAAACCGACGTTTTGGACCCGGGGACCTAAGCTTTGCTAAAGCCGTGAAACGGAGTGGACGGTTGTATTTTGGCCTAGTTGGACTGGTTCGCCTAATCGAAGAGCCCCAACCTTACTTTTTTACCGTACTATACCTACACCTACATATCATATGTGTAAAGAGCCCACCTCGGATACGAAATAAGGACAGGAGTTGTTTCACTAGCCGATGCTTAAGCGTCAGCCCTTGCTTCCTCTTCCCCATAAGCCTAATCTGCATCCGCCGAAGCCTATAAATGTTCAATATGTAGTTCCTTCCTCCATTCATTTCCCACCTACCTTGGGATAAGCGGTTGCCGGAAGCTTGAAGCTGACTTTAATGGGCAAGACTTCCTCGTAGGGCCACCAACTGTTCAATCTCAATCTCCATCTGCTACCTTCCACTCTTTCTAATTCTTCCTTCATTATGCCCTCGACTTACTTACTTACTCAAAAGCTATCACTGGAAAAGCGACTCTTGAGCCTCCTTGCTCAAACCTGCCTTCTTCGGGAACTAATGGATGCCTATTCCGTTCTCCTGCGGAAGCTCTTGCTCAAGAGTTCAAACGGACAGAAGAGAGTCCTGCTACCGAAAAAAAGTCCATACCATAGGATTCAAACAAAGGAGATTTATTCACGAATACGATTTCTATTGATTGAAAGCTGTTTCGGTGGAGGAGACGAAGCGAAGGAGATCCAGTTTACGGTTCCTGCGGCGATTGCTTGTGTACCTTTTATAATGAACTATCCATTCCTGCCTCTTCCTCTTGCTTGTAGCGATTGAAGTGACTCTTGTTTGTTCCTTTCGGTTCCGATGCCTATATATATTATATCCCCAGTGACTACCAATTCCAGCTTGCTTTTTTCCTGCTTAGACTCCTAAACTGCTGCGACACTCATCTTATAATTCATTTTGTTTCTACAAACCTAGGGGGTCCCAGGACTCCTTTTCAAAGTTAACCTGCTTTGCTGTGTGTGTCTTCCTTCCGCCTCGTACTACACTTGGTTGTTCAGTAAAAAAAACCTTGCCTTAGGTCACTTAATCCCGAGCAGCTTGCATTTTATGCCATCTCGTCGTTCGTCTCCTTGAATATGCATTGCATACTTTTCTTTTTTCCCTTCCTTTCCGATCCGATTCGAGAACATATAGAGCAGCTTATTCGAGAACTGGGGATTCACTAGCTGCGGATTCTAGCACAACAACCGATTCAGCGCTAGGCCTCTCTTACTCTTATGATTCACTGGCAAAGAACCTATTCGTCGCAAGCAGATGTGGCATTTCTTCAACAGCAACTATGCCGACAGCCTCACAGCCTATCCTGATTCAATAGCTGCAGAGTCGAGAACAAGAACAATGGCAGTTATGCCAATTCCTCTGCACCTTCCACCAGAAGGAGATTCGTGCAAAGATCCAATAGTCGATCTAGCCATTGCCACAAAAGCTTTTCATAGAGCCGAAGAAGACTCTACAGTACTATTACAGAAGAAGCTAGACTAGGGAGCTGTCGGGGAGTCGAAGCCCTATGGCTAAGACGTGAGATAAGAAGCTTTTTTAATACCCGAAACGAGCCTAAGAGAAGTACGGAGACGCTTTACGTACTTTTTCACTTTCTTTTTTCGTAGTCCCCGAATCGAGAAAATCGCTATGAGTGGATGAGACTTTACGTGCAAGTGAAGTAGTAGTAGCAAGTTTAAGTGTTGAAGGGGAGGGCGACCAACGTGTGAAGCCACTCGACGGAAGGGAGAGGCGACCAACGGAAGCTCGTTAGGGAGAGGAACTAAGGCCCTTTTCGCATCGAAAAAGCAGACTTGTAGTCGGTAGTCAACAAGGCGATGGAATCGTTTTCCGGCCGGTAAGGTAAGATAAGAAGAAAGGTGCGGGTACAAGTCTTAAAACCCAAACGCTTTATTCTGCACCCGCGAGGGGAAACTGAAATCGATTGCCCTACACCACGAAAGAGCGAGAGAGGCGAGCGGACTGAGTGTCGACCGGAGTGAGAAGAAGCCTTAACGAACGATAGTGAGGAAAGGTGCAAGAGACCAATAGCCGATTGCTCACGTTCCGCTGCCATAACGAAGGGTAGATCCCTGACTGACGTTGAGTGCGTAACGCATTAGGACCCGAAAGAGGGATCTTTTGTTTAGACACAGTCGACTCCATACACTGGATAGCGCCTTGACGGGATAGTTGAAGATTGAGAAGCTGATGTTCCTACACGTTCAGCATCGGTTCATTCCGTACTGCTCACTAGAAGTACCTTTTGCCCTTATCGATGAGAGGGAGGCTTGTGTCAACCACTGCCCTTAGTCTCCCTGCCTCTGACCTCACTATATCGATATCCGAACTACCGATCTTAGGAACTATCTTTTAGTCGTTCAGCTCGCTCTGATTTACATTTCATTTACATGGAATAGATCGCCTCAACCCACTGGGGAAAACACTAGTCTAGTAGGCTACGACATCACTCATCCTAGCTGCATGCAACCCTAGATAGAAAAAGAGACCATTCGAGGGGACTTCCTTGATAGTATATATTCCGTGTTGGGTCAAGAGATATATGCTTAAGACAAAGGATTTTGTAGATTGTGCCATTGCTTCAAAGAAAGAGTTCTACTTCTCCCAAGCTAGCTTCCTGGCCTAAAGGGTTTCCCACCCACGTAATGTAAATAAGATACCTGCTTTCCCTACGTTTATCTCCTCCAAAAAAGGAAGATTTTGAACCCCAACGCTTAAGTAACGAGCATTTTCAGGGACTAGCTCGCTTACACACCATACCTCTTAAACAAATAGATTCCAATTCACCCAGAGAAGTTTTGTCATGGGTCAAGCAATCTTCGAAATTCTTCATCGGTGAAGAAGGAATAAAATTTTCGATAAAGATTTGAATTTCTTCCTCTCCTCTGAATATCTTGAAGAAAGAAATGTTGGGTACCTTCCGCGTTGAAAAAGGGAACGCATAGAACTGATTGACTCCACTTGATCTTCAAGAAAGTCATGTGCTGCTTTTCAGATATCCTTGAAGGGATAGAGATCAAGAATAGATGCTAATTCCCGTTCAGATAGCATATAATTAAATACTCTGTCTTGACATTCCTTCTTCAGCTCCAATATATGTAGTTCAAACAACTCAAGGCTTAGAGCCGTCCGATAATGGTTAAGACTCACAGCACTTTCAAAATTTTCTCGTACTAGACGCGCATAGTCGCCTTGGTTGAGTTGTGGTGGTAGTCCGTAAGCTAGGTGAGCTTCCAAATCATGTATACGGGAAAAGAGCTGCGCTTCTATGCCCGCGTTTTGGGCTCGAAATCCCCTTAGTAGATACTATTAAAATTTCATTCCCTAAGGCAAGCTAGCCAATTGAAGTTGCAGTCCCTTTTTCAGGTAAAGATCTATCTTAGGATAGTAGGTTCAAGGGCTGAATCTTTCTTTACCTTTTCTGAGGTTTGAGTTGGAGTGCGCTGAGTTCCTCCCCTTCCAATTAAGTAGAAGTACCTGGCTCTTACAAAAAAGAAAGTGACTTCTCAAGAAGCTCTCTATAGCCTTTTTTTACTATGTGTTAATAAAGTGGGCAAAAGGGATATATATAAGCAGCAGTGGAATCAAGCGGCAGGATAGACACGAAAGCTATGGATAGGGATGAAATTACTTATGAAAGGAGAGGGATGAAATCACGAAATTTAATAGGATCTGGAGTTGTCGTTCTCTTTCTTTCCAGCCACAGTGTTAGTCTTTCGACTTAGTTGTTCTTCTCCTCGCGATCCAGTGCCGTTGCATCCAATGATCAAACCAGTGAAAGAAAGTGTGCCATTCCAGCGCGTGTAATTCCTTCTTCCTACTAGGATTTGCAGTCCTAAGCTAAGCACATGCAGTATAAGTTTCGGAGGAAAGCCCACCCTAGGGAGGGGGGAAGCTTCATGGCATCTATCCAACTCTGTTGCCGGGCTCCTTCAGTGACGAAAGGTGCTTCAGTGACCGATGTTGGTGCCATTTCTTCTCTTGGAGGAATGGGAGCTACTTTTGAATCAGCGTAAGGCTAAATTAAAAATGAAATAGGCTTAGAATAATTGGGCTTAAGCTGTCTTGTCTTATAGGTCGTTTTTTCGGATTGAATCTTCATCCTAACATCAAAATACCACATCGAACGAAAGACATTAGCGAACATTGAACCAGATACCGTTGAGCTAGATGCCAGAAAGAGTGACAGTGATGAGGAGCTGGATGACATTCTTTTTTAGGGAATACCTGGAGATAGGCCAAGCCGATTAGACGGAATTAGTGGTTTAGGTCTTACCTTGGGATTCGACTTGAGGACTGAAAGAAGCCGGAAGCGAAGGAAGTGCAGCTATCCACAAGGAAGCTACTTACCTTCTTATTAGCAATCAAAGGGAATGACATGGCAATTAGCACAATCAAAGAATCCAAGTCAGAGGAAGCAAGCTAGCCCAAGCCCATGCAAGAAGGCACGATGGATCTGTCCAAATTTAAAGCCCGTCAAAGGTGGCTCCTCACATGAAATCATGCAAAGGATCCGAGCCCATCCATCTCCTACATGAAAGGATCTGAGTCTATCCAAATAGCCCAGAAAATGACAGCCATCAAAAGGCCTAAGCCCATATAGCCTCGGCACATCCAAATGATGTTCAGCGGCCCAAGTAGCTGTGGCCCATGATCCAAGGGACCCGCAAGCAGTCAATCATGCTATCCTTACCTTTCAACCCGATTCCGCTTCTGCTGCAGTATACTTTCTCGGTCCCTTACCTTGATGCCTACAGCTCAATTTCTTTTCCAGTGATGGTCCGCGAAATACTGCTTTTTCTTCTTCTTTCTCTTTAGGATAAAAAAAGTCCTTGTATGAACCTTGAAAACTACCAAGGCTTAGGTTTAGCAAATGACCATACGCTCTTTTTTTCGCTCCTTATTTTGACTGGTACTGCTTGGATATAGAAAATTGCCCTTATCTCACATGACTAAGAAATAAAAAGGGCTGGGCTGGCAAAAATGGAGAGGCTATTCATTAGTTATAGAATTGATTCTTCACGAACAGGAAGACCCCTGAAGGTTACATATGACTACTTGGTGGTATCCTGTCCTTCCCTGACCTACTTTGAGTCTCACTAAAGAAAAATATCGTATAATAGTTAAGTATGTGACATCCTTGCTTAAGTCTGATAGAGCACCTTTCTTTTAAGAAGCGCTACTAACGTCAACATCATCGGAACTCACAGCTTATTGAATTATCTATTTTAAAAAGGGGTTGGTCTCTTATCAGGCCAATAAACTCTTTTCGGAGATCTTTTGGTATTCTTTTTCTGTGCTTCTGCTCTTTACTTTACGGAAGCGTCCCTTTCGTTTCAAGAGAAAGCAACGTCCTTCTAGTCAGGTAAATCAAGAAGTAGGGGCTTTCTAGTGCGCAAGTTGAGTCAGGTACTGAGGTTTTAAATCATAACATAATTAGAAGAAAAGTGGTACAAAGACGTTCCTTTTTTCTAAAGTCGACCCGGAAGGATTCAAGATGTTTATCCATGTTCCGGGTATAGAAATTCAAGTTCAGTTAACTTAGTGGTTCGGTAAACCAATCCCGCCCTTCTTCTAATAACAGACAGCGAAAGACGCGTGAAACACTCTTATTTAATTGAATTGAAACCTTTCCAATCTCTCTTAGCTCCCGAGCCTATTCTGATTCATTCCCTTCCTTGCTTCGAGGAGGTTCTATAATAGTCTAAGAAGGGGACAGGTATAGAATAGAAGTCCGCCCCAGTCACTAAACCTAGCTCACCAAGCCTTAGGGGTGCCCGTGGATCTTGGCATCTAGGGTTCTGGCTTTTGCTTTAATAAGTGACATCTCACTCGTGCCAGTTTTCTTCCCCCTCGGCATTTAGGATGCTTTGTTCGGGCAATCGTGTAATCGTAGGAAGCGGTAGTGACTACCCAATGGGAAGAGAAAGGTGACTTCCGCATCCGTCAAGAAGCGACTAAAATTAACACATGAAAGACCTTTTGGACAGGCTATAAAGTGGTCTATAACGCTTACAGGTTCAGTTATTTACAGTGAAAAACTCTCGATATTAGCATCGTAAAATAGAATAGAAGAGAAGAAAAAGGGATTGAATGTCAATGCCTTTGACTGCTAAAGAATGGAGCCAAAGGAGATCAGGCAGGATGCGCCCGGTCAAAAGCCTCCCGTCGGGCACTTGTCCGATTCTTCTAAAGAAGCACCCGTGCGGGACCGGATAAGCCGATGGCGTGGAAGGCTAGCGAGCACAATTCTCTAAGAGGTTTGTCTCCTGAGGCCGACTCGTAGCACCACTGATGCTGCGTTAGCGGGGGGTTCCGCGAAAGCCCGAAAAAGAAAGTCCGGTAGGAGACGAGCTCCGATGCTATTTACCGTGAAATAGGGCTTCCTTTCCATATCTTACCCTGCCCTTCCAAAGGAGCAATGCGTAGTCACGGATCAACTTCCGACTTGAAAGACTTGGATGGCGTGCCCGCCTGTTTGTCGCACTACTCGATGGTCTGTATCTATTGACATAGATAGGTGTAGTGTCCCGAGGGCGTGACATCTGCTCGAAGTGGTCTTTTTGCGAGAAGTTCTTTGTCCCTTTACTCCGGGTTTACCGAAAGGTGTAAAAGCGCAGCCTAGCCTAAGAACAACTTTTAGTGCCCCAAAACAACAATCAGCCCGCTTTAGGGCGAAATCCTTTTCCCTTAGCTTAGGTTATTCGATCGGACTTTATCGATCTGAATGATGCTTAAAAGCGTCTTTGTCTTAGTTTCGAAGTCTGACTTTCTTTCCGTTGTTGGGTATGAGCACCTGGTCTTAATTGTGAACGAATAATCCGAGCAATATATGTCCCCTAGCTCTGGGGAGGGAAAAAAATGGATTTTTCATCAGTATCCAGGGCGGAGGGTGTTTTAGGTGTAAGGTGAATCGGCCCAGAGAACTCTTTCTATTTGGACTAAGGGGCTCGGTTGGATTTCAAAGCTGCAGCCCTCCTACGAAGTATAGGGCACTCGTTCTTGTCAATGGTCACAGCTCGTGCAGTAAGTATAAAAGCGTGGTTTGGCAGGAAGTGCAGTAGGTGAAGAAGTCCCAGCACGAGAGGTAGCAGCACACACAGTGTCATTGTTGGGCAAAGCAGGACTAAGGGAATGCTTGCCTGTCTCTTCAGCAAGCACAAAGCGGGTGCCATTCTGGTTCGGTGAGGAGTGAGGCATCCATAGTATAAGAATCGGGCAAGCCGTATTTCGTACCCTTGGGAAATAGTCGGCATTCTTCTCCTTCAATGCCAGTGGATAAGTACGCAGGAATGCTCTTTTTTTCATGTATGTGGTACTTGGTCGATTACCTGATTGCACTAGTCTCATAGCCATAGCCATCTCTTTTCTTTAGCATCCCGCTATTAGCACCCCGTACTTTAGCAGGAATCGAATAAGGGATGCCTTCCAGGGAAAGGAAACAGATGTGAATGCACTTCAAGAATACATACATCTGGAGATAGGCCATTTAGATAGACCGATTCCAATAGCGGTTAATCTCGCAAACTACCGGGAAGCCGACTACATAGGTAGGGGGCGTGCTGACATGCTTGACTTTCTCAATTAATGAGCTCCGCTGATTCGAGCATTCTAGCAATACAAAGGCAGGGAATAGTCAACAGCAGTTTAAGGTTCTAGGGGCTCCACCAGGGCACGGGAACTCTTCAACTGCCCTCTTAGACGTGAGCGACCCATAGACAATGGCGAACTCACTCATAGCAACATCTTCTTCTATAATAAAGTACTTTGCTCAAGTCTTCTTCGCTACCTCCCCCCCTATCGGCTTCTTCTCCTACACCCGATATTAAAGCTGTTGGTGTTATCGCTGCTAGCCGTTCCCCGTCTTGGGCCCCCCCTCTCCGATCGAGTGAAAGGACAACGAACCTTGCTACCTTCCCAACTGGAAACGGACGAACAACAGCGAGCATAGCAAGTTTATCCCGCATAGAAAAAGACAGGAGCGGGTATAGAAGGAAATAGGGAAAGCAAGATCAATATCCAGGAACTCTAAGCTGCCATTGAAGCAATTATGGAACCAGAAGCAAAGCACGTAACCCCACCGAGGAATAAGCAAAGACAATTACTCTTTTAAAAAAAGTGCCCTACAAGGTGGTGGTTCCCTTCCGTCAGGCTACGCCGTGCGACGCCATAGAGTACGAATTCCAATCTAATGTAACCAATGTCATATTTAGTATAATTGGCCAAGGGAGACCTTCCCCTGGTGGAAACCCGATTATTTTATATATATAATAGCGCAAGCCGTAGCGCGTGTAGTAACCGCCCGTTAGCGCCAAGCGTGCATGCGTTATCCTAATTAGAGTAGGACGCCTGTTCTCGACGAGCGTTACCGGACTACAATAGTTAGTACCTGACTTCCATGGGAACTAACTAGACTGACTCGCAACTCGCATTAGTTATTAGTTAGTATGCCTGGAGAGGAGTTTCCTAAAGATATAGGAAAGAAGGATCTTGAAGGTTTCCAATCTTCTTTCTTAGGCATATTCGAGAGGGAAAGTCCAACTAGTTCCCTCCGGCACACTCGAGGGATTGGAGTAACTTCCTAGTTACCTTTCCTCTCCTTATCCTGACACAAGTGGTCACGAAGAAAGATGAAATTCTATGTTGGGTTTTTCTAAGCAGATTACAGACGAACGAGCACGAGGTAATATTGATTTGAAGCAGGCTTAGCTCTCTTAAGGAAGGAAAAAGGCGATACGGAAATTGTCCTACAAGCGCAATCCCATAACCTACATCGACCACTTTAGGAAGACGTGCTGGGCGGGAAGACTAAGATCAAGTTAAACAAGATTTCGGGACTAGGGGAAATAGGTAATCGACTCCTTTTCATACAACAATATGCCAACCGGGCTTACTATACGGAATAGAAGACCTCAAGGCAAAGCAAATTTCCCCGAAAGCTTGGAAAGCGGGAAAGCATTCCACCTTACAACAATACTCGCGCAGGAACAAACTCAGTCCTCTCTTAGGGTGACGAGGGACAAAGCAGCAACCAATGAACCTTAGCCGACTTCGAGCACTTCGAAAGAGACTAGGCGCTGACCGATAGGATTAGAAGGAGTAGGCGATGACTGATTGAGAGGCGGATACGATTTTACTCTTTGGTGAAGGATTAGGACTTAGGTGGGCGGCTTAGCTTAAGGGAAGGATTCTCCTTGATTTCAGTCTATTTATTGGGTATTGGTAATTTCGTAGATAACGATTTTCCGACAGACATAGCAATTCTCTCCTGATGAGGGTTCCCCACATGGCTATTCCACATCAACTGAAAATGAGAGACCAACTGACACAGAATAGCTAATAGAAAAAGAGATAGAATGTCGTATCGTAATGGAATAAGCTTTAGATCGCTCGCATCAATAATGGGGCACTTAACTCCTTCAACGAAGAAATCGAAAGCTAGGACGGAATACAAGACTTAGCCGATTGGAATCCTTATGGACCTTCTACGACTAAACGATAGGGCGTACGGAGAGCATTAGCCTGATGGGGCTTCCCTGCGGGGCTCTTACACAGAAAGTCAAGAACCAATACAAGGATTAGGCCCTGGACTTCGATTAGATAGATTTTCTTTCTACTGGCATTAGAATGAAAGGATTAGGCGATGACTCAAAGGTTTAAGTGAAGTTTTAAGCATTAGGGGGAGTTAGCACAGTCTCAAGGCAATTGCTCCTTAGCCGCTAGGAAAAATGCTTCCACAACCGCATCCGCATATCCTCGATACAAGATTTCATTTTACATCGCTCGTGCCACACAAACGGAAATTACTTCACTCGGTCAAAGACCAAACAAAAAAAAAATAATTACTTGAGCCGGGAGGTAGTCAACCGATTACAAGGATTATTGGCTGGAGGGTTATTCGCTGACTGAACTGATAGGATTAGATTAGAAGGCGTAGGCCTATAAGGACAGAAAGGGAATGCGCAGACAATCAGCACTTTATTCGGGTGACGAGGACACTACCTCAACGAAGACATCTGGGTCGGGAGGAAGACAAAAAAAAAGGACAGGATAACGGAGCATATAAGTGAAATAGCGAATTGGGTATGAATGCCCGGAACTAAGCACATGTTGACTCAGTCTTATTCAAAAAAATCTGGCGATTTCCTTTGTTCATTTGTCTTCGGGGACCTCTGTGCCTGAACATCTTTCTTAACTAGAATGTAACAAACTACAAGATTACCCTTTAATACTCAGCCACATCAACATCAAAAATTACTGGATCTTGATAATAAGTGCCATAAACTGTATTCTTTCTATGTGACTCTTCTCTGAGCATGTTCTCATACCTAGTGGCTCTTTCAGATAACTCGAATAGATTATTAAAGACCATGCCTTCAAACTTCTTTCTAAGAAAAAAGTCAAGTCAAGGCCATCTTGAGCCAACTTAAAAAATGAAAACTCAGGATCTTCCTTATGGATGAGATCGATAGATGCTTGCGCTGCGGGATCACGCGGGAGGGTGAGACTCTCTTATTAGCTACTAGCTTGACAGATTCCTGGTCGAAGCGGGCTAAGCTGCTATAAAGAGCGAGAACCGGCTAAGTTGAAGATGATGGGAATTTTCCAATTAGATTGGGTACTTATCGCGGACCCTGGGAGAATCTTCGTATTCTGTCTACATCATCTGTATCTAGTAAAGGATTGAAAAACTGGGGTCTACCCTTCTCCCCTACGTACTGATTGAAGAGGAGGGGTTTGAGCCTTGTATATACGTATGTTATAAAATCGAATCTCTACTATGGCATTCTTGCTGGAGTTCTGAGTGATCTGTCTCTTATTCAACTGATGTGGGAGCGAAGCTCCGGGTAGAGGAAATGGGGGATTTAATGCCCCCTGTTAGTGAGTTAGTTTTCGATCTTACACGGCGATACGAATGGAATCAACTGATGAAGTAACGTAAAAAGGGCATCGGGACGGCGATCTTTTAGTGAGTTCTTCCGAATTAGATCTAGTGGCTCATCTTGGGATGTTTGGTCATAGCAAAGGGTGTGAGCTAGTAGGCGAAGCCCCCTAAATAATCAATTCCAACCGATATCGAAGACAGTGACGACTAATGAGTAAGACAAAAACGAATCAAACTGGTAATTACTAGTTCTTCTCAATGAAGTGGCCCTTACTTTTCGTAATGTAATATAAGAGTGTAATTTCTCTCAAATCCTACTCCTCAAAGGATTGGCATCATTCTATAATTTACCATTATGAGGTAAGGGCAATCCTCGGAATCATTCTCTCACGTATAAGTTCTCAGCTATCTCGTTGGAAACGGGCCTTCGAACATCTCGCCATAGGTGGGTGAGTTAAGGTATAAATTCAAGACTTCAGGTTCGTAAATCGAGAAGGACCTTTCCTCTCATAAAGATGGATCTTAACTTCGTGCTTTATTAATTATTAAATTTTTACGTTCGAAAGGTTGTCCTTTACTTCGTATTTGCCCCAACAACCGAAACATGCTGTTTCAGGGCCGCATCCAATCTTTACATTTCTCGTGAGTAGTAGCTCTTTACTTGTACACTTCTTACTATATGGAAAGAGAACGAAGTACTACTCGGAGCCTTGAAAGCCCCGGTGCTAAAAAAGGTGCTAATTCAGTCTGATCAGTGATAGAGCGCAAATGACCCTCTTTGGGGTGGGGTATAAGCATGCAGGCGACTCACGTGTAAATATAGGTCCTGTCTTTATTTCCATTATTTCATTTCTACGATTTAAGCTGGCTGAACAGAAGATAGAAGATTACGATTTATAGTCAAAGGGAGTTTCGCCATTTGAGTGAGTTCGGTTCCTCTAGGTAGGGTCGAAGCAAGGATGATCCTATCGACCCATTCCAACTTGAAGCTCTCTCCTGTCATGTCGGAGTATGGGGCTTAAACAGTCACTATCATTTTAAGAGAGAAACAAGGGATTTTAGAAAAGGCTGCTTGGCCTAGAATTAGAGAATTAGAGGAGGTAGTGGGGATGGCACCGGCCTTTCTGTCTTTGTTGCCACTCCTTCTTTCAGTAGATAGTCACTTCCTATTGATTGATTCTATTGGCTGACGCCTAGAGGATTCACTATAACTACCAGAGGGTCTTAAGAGAAAGCCCATAAGAAATGGGGTTTCGAACATTAAAAAAGGCTAACGAAGGGATATCCAGTATTATCACACATCAAGCCCACTAAATCTTGCTTTTAGGGCTTTTATCGCAGGCTGGATGATCTCTTTGCAATTGAATGCGCAGACGGTCTTTCGGAATAAGTTGGAAGCTTTCGGGTTTTACATTAGAGCTGGTCTTTCATCAGCGTTTTTTGCCCGTTTTGGTGTTCACGTATCCAGTCCAGTGCTTGAGTAAGCCCTTACCATGTGAAAGATCATCTTCGGCATAGATTTCATCGAGACAAAATATCAGGGGAAATCGATTTGAATCTTTCGAGGTTTAAGACAACAGATACACCGCTATTTCCACGGCTCGGGGATTCAAACTCTTCGTTCTTTCATGCTGCTGAACGAACTAAACAGGCCATAAATTCTATCAGATCTATTGTTGGGAAAAGCGGAATCCGCGGGTTAGCTGCACGATTTTATGTTAAGGTTACATCTTTAACTTGTGATAACTCACACAGCATCCAAGTCATCAAAATATGCCATCCGAGGCCTATGTTTTAGGGTAAGGTAAGTTTTCTACGTGGATCCTTCATAGAAGTTTGCTGCTATGAGCCCTTTCCCGAGGGGACTCCATTCAGACGAAAATAAGGGAATGACATGCTCTGGAAAATTCAATAAGTGAGCAAGAAAGCAAATAGTGATTTCAAGTATAGCGCGAAGATAGCAGAAGGCGGGTTTTCTGGATGTTAGCAAACGGGCATGAGTCATGAAGAAGCTCAGCAATCCTAAATCTTATTTGATTTTGATTCCCACCAAAAAAATTTTACCATTACATACTTTTCTGTAGGAGAGACCTCAACCCAGGTCCTATCAAACCTACCTATGGTCCACTTCCCCAAGAATGGATCTTAAGCTTGAGAAAAATATCCCCGCCGCCATCCTCTCTATATACTATATAGAAGTAAAATGTTTATACGGTGAAAGCCGGAATCAACGAAATAAAGTATTTTTACACACCCTAATTGGGTACTCCCGGATAACTGAACATATCCTCAATTTACTGATGAGGACGTTTTTACGGACATTCCTACTTAAAAAATTTATTTTTTATTGTAAAGAATCTTTCTATATACATTTTTTATTACTCACATTACTTGAACCAGAAGCTCGGAGAAAGAAACAAGACTTCTTTAGGGAGGAGCTTTAGCGACGATAAGGTCACTGGATTAGAGGGATGTTAGTACGCTATTCCCTCACTGCTGATTCAATAGCGGGCTTATTCCCACAGAGCTAGGAAAGTCATACTGGGAATGCTTCTTTTAATTGCTGGATAAAGATGCTCGGGCAAAGGAGTATACTGTAGCTAGCTCATACGAGGTGGTTATGGCTAATTGCATTAACAAGCTAGTCCCCGAAAATGCCCGTTCGTTTGCGTTCTATTCTTATTTCGACTACGAGACAACCTAACGATACATCCAATACCAACGATCTGTTTAGTTCAGATCTAGTTAGTGTTCCGTGTTACTGGATGTTCGAAGGATTGGTAAGTGATCAGTATATCTTACTGATTCTTTTAGACGTAATATAAAAGATCTATTCTTGTACCAGTTGCCGCGATTCTCTCGGAGGCAGGCTACCTCAACATCGAGGAATCAACACGTGCCTTTTGGGCGCATGTTCTCAGTGTCGAGAGAGATTTGAGATTCTTGTTAGGCCGGCCTCCTTCGCTCAATCAATCGCACCTTCGTGCACCGTCCTTGTTCGCCTACATTCTCTCTGGCTAGCTAGGTTCAGTTCCTACCTTCCCGACTCCACAACACAATGTTCAGACGTGCCTGCTTAGCGGGGCTTGGCTTATAGAACCTTTTCTTTCAGAATCCAATCCATCACAACGAAAAAGACTAGCTTCGGGCTTCTCTATCCACGCTAGAGATGGAATCGAAGTTCCCACATAAAGTCATGCTTAGACGAACTTCTCGATGCACAGTCGGGGGCCAGAAGAGGCAGTCCTTGCTCTCCTCCCACACTTAATGTCCATCGGTTTGATGGTTGTAGGTACTAGAGAAGTATAGTGTTCTTCCCACAAAACGGGTGTCTCTATCAGAAGTTCTCGTTTTCCCCATTCAATCTAACTAAGAAGAAAGTAGCAAGATTAGAGGAATCGGTAATGCACTTACATGGGATGAAGTGGGCCATCTTGGAGAACCGGTCAACTACCACAAATATGGAAGAATAGCCACCTCGAGTCTTAGGCAAACCTATAAAAAAGTCCATTCAGATCTCCTCTCATGGAGCATTGGGTATCGGAAGAGGTTGGTGTTTTGTCTTTGCCCTTTGGCACACCATACAACTTTGCACATACTTTCGCACGTCTCTTTGTAATGAAGGCAAATAGTCTCTTTGACGAACTAGATACTCGGTCTTGTCTTGCCAAAGTCCACCACTATAACTTGTAGGCGTAGAGATCCCTTGGGCACACATAGTGAGTTACCTCGAAACTGCAAAAGTTTGATTACGAGGCTAAGCTCTTTGACCGGCACATGCTCCTGACATGGCTGACATTCATGTGCATAAGCAATCCTTTGTCATGGATGGCCATTCACAAAGAAAATACCATTCATCGGGTTTCACACGGGTAGTCAGAAAGTTCTCCACCCGATTGCTCCTGGGACACCCGCTTGTGAGGGAGGCGATAGCGAATTCAGCATGGGAAGGTAGAACATGGATCTCGGTCATTGAGAAAGGAAGGACGCTTGTCGGTTCTGATTGCTTCATCAGAGACAGGGTCTAGCGAAGGAAAGAGACTGAATTGGGTTCAACATCAGCACTCGTTACTAGCTTCTTCGGAGTCCTTTGAACTAGAGTTCGTTCAAAAGCGCATAAGATGAGTTGAATAGCCTGAGTTCACTCATTTCTCTTTCGACCGGAACTCCTTCATCAGTGAATCCGTAAGTGACTTCGATACCTTTCCAAGAGTCACTCGCTTCCATGCCCTTAGCACCAACACTACTGGACCTTCCTCCAAGAGCAGAAATAGCCATTCTTGCTGCCCTTCAACGACAACAGATGCGGATGAAATAGCCGCGCTCGCTTATTCAATTCGGCCTCTAGCTAAGTGAATTTGTGATGAAAGATCTTCCTATCCTTTTGCCCTCTCCAGCGTCTGGAATCCGTACTTGGGAAGCAGATCTCCCCCGCGATAACCGACCTCAACAACTTAGTTGGATGACTTCCCACTTTCTTATGAGCCCTAACCGCAATCTACAGCAAATCCTGTAGATTGTACTCGACCCATACGACTTCTTGTCTTGCTTCGTTATGTACTCAATCCCCACCCATTATGGAACTTCTTGTGCAACTGCGACTCTTCAAATTCGGGAAACTTCTCCCAAAGCTGTTGCCCCCCTTGACGCATTGGTTGCCAAGATTCCTACATGGTAGTTGAACCCCGGGATTCGTTCTTTTCCGTTGCTATAACAATTGCTCTATATTCGAAGCAAATTCTACCAATTTCTGATTGATGTAAGTTCTCCGCACACTCTTTTTTCCGCCGAAACCTTAGAAATGATATCCCTCATGTCCGGTTAGAGACGCTGCTGCTTCGACCTGGTCAAGGGATTTGCTTAGCAAAGAAGGATGTAGTCAATAAGGAATTCTGTCTTTCCATTCAGGTGGATAGTTAGCTTGGGTTCCACACCATTCCAGTAGTTGAAAGTACAGGGATGAAAGAGAGATGTAACGGGGATGAAATTGCGCCTTTTGAAGGCAAATTCAAAGGACAGGAAAGCTCAAACAGCTATTGAAAGGTTATAGGAAAAGAAATGTATCCAGTTTCCTTAGATATCTCAGGTGAAAAAGGGTCATTCTATCCTTCCCTAAAGGACATTCACTCAGATATAGGGTAAGCATGAAAATTCCATATCGGCTAAGTATTGAAAGTCGATTCCCTAAGTCTAATGAGCCCTGTAGAGCCTGTCACGAAGGCACTAGGAAAACTACCTTCCTTCTTTTATTCTTTTTTTAGTTAGCAGCTCGTTTAGTTATACTCTTTTGAGCTTGGGAAATGCATTAGGTACACTGAACACCAAGCAAATCTCGACATAACAAAAAGCCACATCATGAAAGAAGGTTCGTAGAACTTCTATACGCTACTGGCATACCGTCGAATCTACTCTACCCTACACTACTCTTCTCTTTTCTTATGATATTTCTAGTTTGTGATTCTCAGAGTCGCGGAATCGAAAACTAAAGTTTAACCTGCCCACTAAGTCCACTAGGTAAGCTAGCTGACAGTTGTCCCGACCATCTCTTTTGGAAAGCATTGAAAGTCGCGATCAGAATGAAAGGTAGTTCGCAGGAGGGAGGGTGCATATTTGCCATAGGTAACTACGTAAACCAACGGCCTTTCTTCATTCTATTCTATCTATTCTATAGGCTCTATAGGCCTTTCCATGGCACCGAATGTCGTCTTTCTTTCATAGACAAGATATCTATGCAGACAGCTTGATTATTGCTTTTAAATTAACGTTTAAGGAGGAATATGGGCAATCCCACATTCTAACAAGAAAACGAATTCGTTCGCTCTATAGAGCCCGATAGAAATCAATGTATATCTTCGGGATATGAACTTAGGTACGAAGTCACTAACCTACTGGTTAGGCCAGAGATCACTGCTGCCCTATGAATAGGCGTGAACAAAAACGATTTAACATCGTATCGTAAAGGCCATCAGCTCTAACGGCAATAGAGTGAAGCAGGACTTGGACTTGGCTAACTCCCTTTTAACTCCAGTCCTTTCTAACTCTTTGTTTAATAGGTACGTAGTCACTCAACTAGCTAGAGGAGGTACGTAGTCGCTAGACCTAGGATAGGAATGGAGTTGGCTTGTTAGGGCTAGGCTGTGCTGTTGACTTCCTTATTGGTGCGCTGCGTTATCGTCTGCTCATTCACCTATCTAATTCTAATGGAGATTCCTTCCTACGTTCCGGCTCAGTCCAGCCAGTCTTCTATTCTCTTCCTAATATCCATCTTTTAAGCTGGTCTAAGCCATCTGCGCTTTCCACTCCGTAAGCATTTCTTAAGGACGGTACATCTCATTCGACTCGGTAAGAAGATTCTCTCTTTACCTATAAGTAAGTCATTATTGACTGCATCATCCCTTCTCTTTCCCATTGCTCTCTCTCTCATTTATAGCATACCCTTGATTCTGATCAAGGCACTCTTTGCTTAAGAACATCGAACCGCTTTGAGTTCTTCTCAAACTCTAATCCATTTGATGCTTGGGGCCTCCTCCTTCCTCCGTTTATTTAGCTGCAACGGCTGCAGACGCATTAGTCCGAAAGAAGGAAGTAAAGAAGAATATCTTGTCTTCGGTAAGCATGAACCAGCCTATCCTATGACTTTTTCGCATGTTAATTATGACCTCATATAGCGTGTATGAGTGACTACACGTACCTCTCGTTTTCACTCGACTGACAAGGCTAACAAGTAATGCTTGGGGTGGTCCATTCTTCGAAGGTGGGTGCGTGCTTGGTTACAATATGTTGCTTGGTACGCGCAACAATCCGCAGACCCTGATCCTTCACTTCAATCTTGGTTTGAGAGGGTCCAACAGTACTCCGTACGTGGAAGGTTGAGAAAGAAGATCCCGACCTAAAACGTTTCGGATTACTTTGGAAACTCTTTGATCTCATTATCAAATATAACAAATGTGAGATCATGCCACCTAAAGCTTTGACTGATCATCTAACTTTAGGTGCTACTTGGATTAGTGGGGGGAGATCCGGTCGTGATTTCCTAGTCTTTGCGTGTGGTCTAAACCAACCATGCGCAAGGAGGGGAGTTTTGATTAACCAGGAAGAATTTCTATCGTGAACGTGAAATGAGACAGCAATAGAGCGAAGACTTGAAGGCTTATAGCCAATGGATCACTCACGGACATAGAAATTCCTAACTCATGGGACAGGGCCAGTTAGACCAGCATCCACTGAGGGAAGAAACTCATTCCTTGATGTGAGGCAGGCTTCAGCACTTTCGGTGAGCTCTTATACTCAAGGCTTTAAACTCTTCTCTAGTGCCTATGAGATATAGCTCTATTGGTAACCCCGGAAAGATTATCTTATAATAGTTGTTCCCATCCATTTGTGTAGTGTAAGCCTACCCGTTAGTTATGGGTGAGCCTTTCACTTTGGCTTTTCTTTTAGCTGATAGGGTGAATCCATCACAACAATTGCTTTCGCTGGAAGACTTACTTGGTACTATTTATTGATCCCCCTTGTAAGCCCCCCAAAAGAGGCTTCTAATCTAAGCCATCCTTAAGGCCGAGATGTGAGATGGCAGCTCACGGACACAGAGTCTTGTTGATTCCGCGGACAAGCCCTTAGGTGGATAGTTCTCAGCTGCTAGCTCAGATCCTCTTGTTTCGGCTTTCTTGCTTGTTAATGGGTGAGCCCAAGCTCCTAGCGTTAGCGAGAAAACTACCTATTTAATTTATTAATTTAAAGGTAGGACCCAGACCGATAGATTTATTCTATGGCGAAGGATCTGAAGGTCTGAAAGCGCGTAAATAGCTTCTGAGAGAATCCAGCTACTTAGGGTCTTCTCTTGAAGAGGTGTTTTACGCACTTGAATCCCTATCAATAACAATAGGAAACCTGATTAGAATCGTTAGGAAGTTCACTTATTTTCTTGTGTTAGGGGGCGGGGAAGTATGCGACACAACTAAAGCGGAAGACCTCCAGTTGTAACGGAAGCGAAAAGAGGAATTGGTTCGTCACCGTTTGGTAGACCTGGTCCAAGCCTGGTAATAGACCCAAACTCCGAAAAAGAAAGGGTCAATAGATCAGTTTATCACTTCGGCCTGCCTTATTCCGATAGGCTTCGGGGCTAGAAGACTGTGATACAAAACCACTCAGCGAGGCAGAATCTGCAAAGGGTCAAATTGTTTTTTGTGTTTGTATAGTAATCAAGTTCGGTCTTCGGACGGGATGATGGGTAGAAATTCCGCCAGGTTTCGAATGGGAGAGCAAAAGAGGCGAATCTCAATGACCAGACGAATCCGCAGCAAGGGCATCCTCCAATTATGTTACGCCAGTGATTGTAGAAAAAGAGTGAAAGGGGATTATAGACCTTTAAACCTCTATTTTACACCTATCCTATTAGGTATCAGTAAAGACTCTCAAACCCAATTTTAATATGGCGAAACTAGCTTCACAGACAGCGTAGTGATAAAAAAAAAAAAAAAATGCTAATGCCGTTGACTCAGATCCAAGACGGAAAGTGGTTGATGACCACTTTGAGTAGGAGGACTAATTCATCACAACAGGTTTAATCCCGGGATCCTTCTTCCCTAGAGCGGCTCCCTGAGCCCAGCTCGCCTTTTTAGAGACTTCTCACTCCCATTTCGGGCTAGACCATCGAAATCTTCAACTTTTGGCTAAGCCGACATAACATATTCAACCACGGATTAAGTCGACATAACATCGTTCAGTCAGGGTTTTCCAATTGGATTACCTTGCCGGAATTGTATAGAAGTAGGGCTTTATTGGCCTTCGGCTGCGCCTTCTGCTCGAGCTCGCCGTAGGAAACTTTCCGCCGATGCCATTATTAGAGGAGAAACTGGAATAACTACCTTGCTTCGCTTCGCAGACAAGAGTGTGGACAGTATTTTTAATAGCCTCTACTAATGCAAGTGGCAAGTGCAGTTCTCGCTGCTCAACTATATGGAGGTTTCTTCGTCTCGCCCATGTGTAAATGGGGAACAACGAGCACCAAGCCCTTTTGCCTATGCGCTTACGAGGACTCCTTCACTTAATGACATTCCTTCCAGATCCAGTTTTGTTCTGATCGGGTAATTGCATATTCTGATGATTACAGGTTTCGGAACAAGTCTTCAAACCAGATGCCTTCTGCAGCCGGATGTTCTACCAAAGTCTCAGGCGACACATATGCTCAACGGCTTTCTGGAAGTGAAGGGGATGGCGCATACTCAAACGAGGGGCTTTCCCACACTGATTTACCACAACCTCTGGTTACCTTCCTCCCGACCTACTGTCTTCCCCGGCAATGGCTACGAAATCAAGGGATTGGAGCTCTTCGGCTTCCCTTTTCGATGGTTACGAGTGTGAAATCATTGGTTCTACTCGGCCTAAGGAAATCTTCTCCACTTCGGCAGATACCCATTCTCAAGTAGATCAGATCTAAGGCGTTCTAGCTGTCTTTCCGTTCGAATAATTCATCTTTTTTCATCTCCCGTAAGTGTGAAAGCATTGTCCGACCTTACTCGCTGGAGGTCAATCACAATCGGGTTCTCTCGCCAAGTGCCAAAAAGGCTAGTTGCCTTTCAAAGCCCGTATTCTGTGCATCTTTCGCTGAGAAGGAATTGGCTTCTCTTTTCTATTGCAACAGAGGGAGGTATCATAATAAAGTATGCCATCACTTTATGTTTCTCTTGGTGGAGGATGAGCTACCAGTACGAGTAGTGGTTCGGCAGCGTCTTCGATGCTTTTAATACGATTCAAGGGTAAGATACGAGGGCGAGTGACTGGTTTTGAAGCCTCGCGTCGTGGCCCATGGGTTAGAGTAGCCTAGTTAGGTGGTTTTCCTTTTCTCCCCGGATGGAAGGCGCCGGCCTTCTCTTCTTTCCCGACTTGCTGCTTTGAATCCCGATTCGTTTTCAAGTAACGATGCTTTCTCAAGTCAGTGTACAACTTTTCCGCAGGACGTTCGAAGAAAGAGCCTGGCCATTTCATTTGATTGGGGACAAGTCGTTTAGATAGGATTTAGATTTTTTCCTCTAGTCGCTTTCTCTCGAAGAAGGTTATAAGTCTAGGAGCTAAAGGCGTGGGACAACTGGTGTCGGATTGATTCCCAATAACTAAACTGAAACGGGACTTGACAAGCAATATGCATGCCGGTGCCGGCTCTACCTAATTTTACTAAGGAAGAGTGTTTCAAAGCGCCAATCAGCCAATAGAAGGCGCCCTAAGCGCACATACTTAAAAAAAGAATGAATTGATATGAAATTAGCCTAAATCAGAATGAATCGGGCAACTCAATACACAGAGTCGAGAACCACAAATTCAGAGGAAGTCTTTTAATACTCCCCGGGATTGGATCCTCTTGCCACGGACCTTCGAAAAGCATGGACTATACTTTTAAATTCTTATGTAATCCAATCCGATTTAGGTAAGGGTAAGATCTATGATCTATATATTTCGCTACTTATCTAAGCTGGAATATTGAATATGGATCGACCAATAACGATTAGCCAGACTTCTTTTACGAGAAGAGTAGGGCTAGGGGGGTCAAAGAGAACATAACGAAAAGAAAGAGAAGCTGATCTTCCCGCAAGAAATTAAAAAGCGGCAACCATCACTTCTCTTATGAGCCGGATCTACTCCTCAATATGAATCCAGAGCCGATACCTTTACCTTTATTGGATCTTTGCACCGATGCTGATCTACTCTACTATTCGATTTATTCACGCACGTCAAGCGTGAAGCGACCTGAAGATAAGGACTACAAGCGGATCGTATGCTTCACCCGACTGAAACACGTTCCTCGGGAATAGAAGCTTACTGAGAAAGGATCTGTTACATTAACTGGTAAAAAGGAGAAAAGCCGAAACGGAATAACCAAATAACAATGCCGATTGACTTGATCTTTCTTATAAAGAGAATTTCCCATAGGTTCCTGTCCCACCAGGGGTTCATGCCGCACAGAAAGCGAGACCGGAGAAGCTTCGAATAGTAGAGAGAGCTCCTTTCTTCTTCATCTGACCCAAGTGCGCGGGAAAATGCTCTTTGTTGGTCTCTCAATAGGCGAAACAAGACAGAACTCCGCTCAATCTAGCAATGAGGCAAAAGAGGTATTTTGCCTAGTAGTCGCCTTTCCCTTGTCCGGATCGGAAATTGGAAAGAAGTCGTCTGGTATTGAAAGATCAAGTTTTAGACAGAATCGGCTTGGTAAACCACATTTTTGTATTGAAATGATCCATGAACAGAGGATCGACAGAAGCGAAGCTAGAATCACACCATCAGAAGTAGGTCCAAGCATTCCTCTTTGGGGTAGGTGGGCGGTAAAGGTATAACACTAAGATTTACTCGTTCGATAAAAAAGATCAAAGTTATGGCCATGCCTCTGAGATAGCAAAATAGCCCGGACATTCATTCATTTAGTGCAGTTACGATGTCATTGCCTAGATTTTCCTACTCATTTATGGTTTGATCACATAAGTCAATAGCTCGGGAACGAAGCGAGCAATCTTGTACTAAAAGATCTATTGTGTCATCAACTACTTTGGGGTCGGCAGAAGCCTTCTCATCATTGACCGATCGGGCACAATCCTCCTATCCGAAGCGGAACATTCCAGGTTTGATGTATCAACTGAAGTCTTTTGACTTGAGAATCAATGAAAGACGTTGTGACACACAATGGATCATAGGTTGCTCCTTTGAAGGTGAATTCCCAACATCAGATGACCGAGAAAGAATCCCCAGAGGGGGAGGCTAGTCCTGTATGCTATTATTCCAATGCTGACATGTCAAATAGACAATTTCTTACTGGTGACTATAGAAAGCTTTCATTGTGTGACCACATCTCTGTATGGGCAGAGGGCGGGCATAGAACAGAGCTTCAAGCAGGCATTACATCGATCCAATCCCTACTTATCTTGGTCTCCAAATCACATAGATAGGGACAGAGTTACAGCAAACAGAGATGAGGAGAAGGTGTCAAGTGTAACCATTGACTGAGCTAGACCAGGAACATCAATTAGAGCTCTTTTTTCCCTGTTATAAAAGTAAGCGAATCCCTTCTTTCTTTGGCTTCCTTCTTAAGCCAATAAGTCCTGTGCCCGGTAGATGCAATCAGTCTGTCCTTTACCTGTAAATTGAAGCCTTTCAATAGCTCGTCTCGCCCTGTCTTCTGTCGTACTCTCCTCTATCGAGAATTGGTCTCTCGCAACTGTCTTGTGGAAAACAAACGGATGCCGTTCTTCTGGTAGCCCTTGTTTGCTTCATCGGTAGCTTAAAGCCCTTCCATTAGTATTAGTTATTCAGTAGTTAAGGATTTGTGTAGCTTCGGTCGATAGGGTACTTCTTGCTTTCCTTCTGTTATGAGAGAGATCCGCTATTTCATGACTGAGTTCCTTAGCGTGGAGTACAGACAGCTAGAAGCTTTCCCAAATCAAGTAAAGGAATGGTTAAGTCAAACATTCCGGTCTTAAGCCAATCCGTCCTGCCTGGTAGGTGCTATCAGTATACGAATACCGTCCTTTCTACGGCGACCAGTAAGGGTGATGCGCTAAGGAATTGAATCAAGAAAGGAGGAATACGTTTCTCTTCGGACTTCTCACTCGAGCTAATCAATCTTTCGATTGGTCATCGATTCCTATCTCAAACTGTACTCTACTTCCGGTCAGGGCTGTGGGTGTGAGGAGAGGGTTAGGGTTGAGTGAGGTTGCAGAACCAAATGAGACCAATAACTAACGCAAGGCTAATCAGAGTGGTGTGGTGGCCCGTTACCTCCATCCAATATAAGCAAAGGGACTGAAGTCAAAAGAAGAAAATGCGATAACCGTTCCCGTAGCGAGCAAAAGAAGCTGTTTTTTTCCAAGCCCAAGTAGGGGCGAATGAACCATGTAGTTAGCTCGTGAAATGCTTATTTTCGATTCCCTCGACCATTGGAAAGGTCTAAGATTCCTCCATATCTATCGCCCCCATCTCTGGTCCCATTTATGGAAGCTAGCCAATCTTAATGAAAGCGTTAGTAGCTTAATTTTACATCTTTCTTTTTAGCTAGGATACACTCCTTTATACAAGACTTTAATAGTTCTTGTTAGTGATCCGGGAACACTTAACGTGGGAGAAGGAAAAGCTTTTCACTCTCTTTCTAGCTTGCTAGAAGAGATAGATACGGTACAGAGAGGAGAGTTCAGGTCAAATCCTGTCGATAAATAATTCCTGCTTATTGATCGTGGGGGAAGGGGGAATTGGAGAGAAAGGTGGAGCTTCACCAGGCCTTTAGTGCTTATTTTTAAGTCTTGTCTAAGCCCCCAGCCAATCGGGTAAGCGAACTGTCTTACGACAAGAAGTAGTCATGGGAAGGGTTATCCGTATAATTTATAATCGGTAGTAGCCCGGGTTCGGGCATTACAAAGGACTGCCAGTAAAGGGCCAAGCAGGGGCTTCATTTAGTATCCCAAAAAGCAGGGAAGAAGTTTATTCGTGAAAAGATGGGACGGGAGTTGACCGAATCAAATACGAAACAACATATTTGGAGATTATTAGCGCTTTGAAACTGAACTTCTACGCAGGGATCTGATTTGACCGGTCTAGAAAAGGTCAGTGCTGAACAAAGCTCCTAAGGTCCCCATTCGGGGATTTCCCCGTAAAAGCTAAGTCCTTACTTTACACAGAGTGAAGCTTCCGGCAATGCTTCAACAAGAGCCAAAGCTACCCGGGCCTGGGAAGAAGCAAAATCGAATAGAGGAAGAAGTGGCCGTGTAACTGGCTCGCTTGAGCTTTGGTACGCTAATAGTTTACTAATAGGATATAAAGATTATCTTACTGATATCCCAGGGGCGTAGCGGGTTCGAAAGGACCAGGCTCATACTGACTTCATTTTTCACATTGAACGCGGGTCTTACTAAAGCAAGCCAAACTAAAAAACGAAATCAGAAATGGATTCTTTTTATTTTAATAGCTTGACTGAAGCTATTGGAAGCAACTGGACTCTCTCCTTAGCGAGGTCCTAGAATAACTAGTTAGTTTGCGGTGCTACGAAAAGGTATCAAGCTGATTGGGGGGCTATAGAACGAGCATGTGTCCAAATATTTGGAAAAACTTCCTTTCTCGATCGTCATTTTCCTTTTTACCCCTCTCTTCTGGGGAGAGGGAGCTTACGACACGATTGGATTGAAAAGAAGTGGATTGGGAGAGCGTAAAACAACCACCATCGTAAAAGTAAGTATCCGCCCTTTAAGGCCTGGCCTTAAGAGAGGAAAAAAAGATTTTCCGACAACAGCTCTTTCTTTTGCTATTGTTGCAGCGGAAGTAGTTCAATCGGGACAAGAAAATCATCCAAGCCATCACTGCAAAGCCGAAAGATCCTACTTACCCTTCTTCTTTTCTTGCTTCTTTCATTCATCTCTATTGGGCTGGTATTCATAGAAGCCAGGTTGAATGCTACGGCGATTGGAAATGTCTTCACCCCGTTAAGGCTTTTTACTGCTTCCAAAGCTATCAATTACGACTCGAGGTCTGGTTCTGTGATTGATCTCAGTCCTTTATTATCCTGACTGCTATCCATATTCTCTTAGCCAATCAAGGAGAGTTGGTTCCTGCTGTTCACTCGAGTAGCTTGGATGCTATACCCATAGCCTCCTACGCTCCTCTTGATCGACTGGCTTTCTTGTCTTGTTCTCTTTCTTTCCCGCCTCCAGGCGGGGGTTCCCCTTCGGGGGGTTACACGTCCTGCTGCCCGATTCTTCTCTTTGATCCTTTCCTCGCTTCTCAAGGAGGGGACTTTCTCTCCGGATAGAAGTAAGCGAACTACTCCTTCCCTCTCCCCTTATCCACTTTAAATAAAACGAGTCACAACGGGTCGACATTCAAACCAAGCGACCCTAGGGTACAATCGGGGTTTAAAATAAATCCTCCTTCTCCTTATACGAGGATCCTTCGTCAAAGGAGACGCTAGAGTTCCTAGAAGAAAGACTTAGGGCCATTTGAAGGAACCAATACCGATGGGGCGGTGGACGCCCTGGAATTATGGTAGGTCCCTAACGTAACCATCCCTCAACAATTGTTGGTTCCTTACTTTGACAAGTATGATGGAACCACGTGCCCTAGAAGCCACCTTATCATATACTGCCGATACCTTTTTCTTAGCGTCTGTCATTTTCCTTCTTCTTCTTATGTTTCTCTTTCTTACCTTTCTTTTTTTTGGTATGGTGCTTGTACAGAGTAGGTTGGGGCTCCTCTAATACCGTGGGGGAATCATTAAGAGGGGGCATCACTAATTCCATACTTAGGAATAATTACAAAGGTGATGGCTTCTTTAGTTAGAACTTGTTTTTTTTCATTTCCATCATTTCTGAAAATCGAAGAACCTAATGGATCGAACTCATCCCTGGCTGCTAATAATGAAACAAAGACCTATTATGGATGCCTCTCTTGCTGAACAGAAGGCTAGATGAGATGGGTTCTTTGTTCTGTTATAAACTCATCTACTGCTCATTCGGTTTTCGAATGATTGAATGGTATTCAACAGCTCTTGGCCGAGCTCGCACTGTCGATCGTCTTATTTTATTTATTATTTATTATAAGAGTTTGATCGTCGATCGTATCTGATTATAATGGAGCTTGACGTGGAAGGGGGGTCTGTGAGGACCATAGTAGCAGAGTCTCCACACAACCGGAGAGACCACCTATTTATATTTACAGCGTGAAAAGGTGACAGCGGAAGGGAAGAAAAGAAGTAGCAGAATCTGTCGGCTTGCCACACAATTGATCCAGAGGAGAGTATGCAGACAGACTTATTTCTGAGATGGAACTCATCCCTCGACGCGGCATTATTTGAAAGCACACAACATCGCCCAGAAGCTTATAGCCCCTTAGGTCCAATTCGATGTGTTAAGTATAGTGCCGTGGTTTTTCCAACGAGGGAGCGGTATCCCAGCGGCTTAACGAATTTGACACCGAATTAAGTTAGGCTAATGAAGAACCAGTTAGCTAAGTGTCTGCAGTCCGAGCTTGCTAGGCTCTCTTTACTTTACAAGTCAGAACGTCTACCGGAACGGTTATTATGAAACGAGATTTCTTGCTACCTATCGCCTATCATCATGAGAAGCGTCTTCTTATCGTCATGAATTGGATCATGTCTGCTGTGAACAATGGGACTGAAAGCTGACAGCAAGCATTCCTTTAGAAAGGCTAGGCACCAGAGTCATAGCTTATGCGAGTCTTACCTTACCACCTGGGAAATGCACAGAATAGGTTTTCAGGAATTGAATCCGAAGCAAAGAATGCAAGCTTTGAGGGGTCCGAGTTCGTCACTCCTTGATAACTTTCTTTTTTGACTTCTTAGCTGCTCGAAGTCGCCATGTAGGCAGCGTAGGGACTGATTTTGCGGCACTCTCGTTTGCATTCTATAGTATAGCTCCTTTATGTCCCGATAACCCACGGAATCGACTTGATTGGGCTATTTGAATCTATATGTGTGCGGCCAAGCAAGCTAGCCAATGCGAAGCGTTCTGTGATTATCTACAATATTATTAGATAGAAATGCTCTTTTCTTCAATAGCGCACCAAATGCGCGCAAAGGCGGAGGGTAGGGTGAAAGAGAAGTCAAGGTCTCAGCATCAGCTAGAATAGATGGTGACGGATATCCAATGGATATTTACCACCAGATGACTTGCAGCAAGGGACATATCCCTCCCGATTATAACAGTGGGCCTCGCCCGTCTACTACTCGACCTTCAGTAACTACAGTTAGCAGGGACTGGGGATCCATCCAATCAAAATCCAATAGCTTACTGACTTGCTTGGGTCATCTAAGAGGTAAGGCTCCCCCGATCGACCCTAACTCTCATTCTAAAGAATTCTGGAGCTAAAGGAGTTCCCTAGCCCTTCAAGTTTACATGCTGATCCCTCTATGATGGCATTCTTCTTCCTTTCTTCCTCTCCGACTTGACGATATTATTCTTTCAGAAGCTAGTGATTAGCTGAGGCTGACAGTATCGTATCTCGGCAAAGGGCTGACTCCACTACTTAAGATTGTCGAATCGAATCTACCTTCTATGACCTAGCTTCTGGTATTTGAACCAGTTATGTCGATTGCTGAACCTGACTTGACTTTGACGCGTTGGCTTTGGCTCTGGCTTGTCCCTATATCTTAATTAATCGGAAGAGTCAGTGGCTATCCTGCGCTCAAGAGGAAGAACTCAACTCTTTGCAAAGCAAGGGGCATCGCTCTAATCACTTATGTAATAACCTTCCTTTTGAATGCCGCCGGTTGTAACCTTTATAGCGATAGCGAGTCAAAAAAATATCTTTCGATCAGAAAAGAAAGAGCTTTCCCCTTTTCTCTACTACTCCCGTCAAACAATAGACCTAAGACCCCTTTGCTGCAGGGAAAAGGTAAGGAAGAACCAAAGTAGTTAACCGAGTCGTGGGCGGCAATGCTTGGGCAAGAGAGTCAATCCGTGTTTAGTAGAGTGCCTTCTGATCCTGCGATTGAGGATAAAGAAAAGAGTCCGAGTTCTACTAATACTAATAAGAATAACCACCTTGCTTTCTGGGGCTTCCATTACTTGCTTCAATTGCATTGATTTATCCTTTCTGGCCTCAGACTTGTGCCTAATCTTCTAAAGATCAACCGCGAGTCAAAGAACTCCTCTTTCGTAGTACACTTCTTTTATTGAATTGACTGTAAAAGGTGTGATGGTCTCGCCAATGAATTTCCTCGTTAACAGCAGGATCTTTTCCACTTCTTGCTGAATACCTTTTCTTGCTTCCTCCAATAGGCAATAGGCCATCCTCTCCTAAGGAAGTAGTTCAATGAAGGCATCGAGTGATTTCACCCCGGCTCATCCATCGCTCGGGATGGAGGTTGCTTTTTCTTGGCTGTAAGCTGCTTTCTTAGTTGTAGAAATCCATCACTAGTCTTTCACAACGAATAGACACCAACCATCATATGTGAATACGGTACGTACTGCTTGCCCTCTTCTCTTGCTTTCCATTTTTCGTAATGTGCATTTAAGGACTTTTTCCCTTGTATAGACTCTTTCATAGAGAGAGATGAGTGAGAGAGCCGACCGGACCTCTAATAAGCCAAATTTTCCTTCACTGCAACAAAGGCTTACCCCACAGATTCGCCATCAGCATATCCATAAGTACTTTAAAAGTCTGCAATCGGTAACTTAATTAAGTCTGAAAGATGGCATTCCTTTCATAAGAACTCCCTTCTGATATTATACGGAGGCATTAGTTAACCCGGTGTATTCGTAGCGAGAAGGCCACTAAGGTCCACCCCTGATTCTGTTTCTGTTACGAAAAAGATGTCCTCATCCTCGGCCAGAGGTACGATCCATAGCACTATAAAAGTGAAAGACTATCGGTGTAAAGACTCTCAGCTAGTCGGGAAAACCCCTCTATCTTTTCAAGTCCCATTCCATTGGTCGGCTCTCTCAACAAGGGGTTCGGAATTCTTTCTTTCTCTTCCGGCCGTCCAACTGCTCAGATAGCAAAATCGTAAGGTTCACAGTCTGAATCTCTTACCTTATTCTCTCTTGGTAAGAGAAAAAAGTCCTATCCTTCAGGGCAGTCCTCGCGGAAGTTGGTGCTTAGCTTAGCCGTCCAATCGTGAAGTGAAGTTCTCATAAGCGGATTTAGGGCTGGCTTCTTCCTGAGCTCTAGTTCAGTTCCTCGGATTGAGATAGAGAGCCTACCGTACCGACCCCTTCCATTACTCAATAGGACTAGCTATAGAAAAAGTTAATATAGATAAAGTCAGGTGTGAATGATTGGCTTGTCTTGTCTAAGGCTGACCGTACCTAGTGCTTTGCTTAGTTAGTCGTTTACCTTTGCTTTGGAAAGCGAGAAAGATGATGTTGGAAAGCGGTTAGGAAGCTGCTCCTTATAAATCCAAACCAGGGGCACTGACTTTCATTCCCGAAGGCTAGGCAGCAAGTGCAGAAAGGACTTCAGGGGAGGACTCATTTATGTGAGAAACTCTCTTATGAAAGATATTTTACGGATTCGATTACAGCATATGACAGATGCTTTAGTTTACCTTATATCTGGTTATTCTAAGAGGTAAGTAAGCTTCCTCTTTCTTTCGCTTGAGCGAGGAACGGGCTCAGCCCTAGTTCTTAAGACAAAGTATCATATGAAAGACAAAACTCAACATGAGACTCGAAAGACAAAACTCGGCTAGAAAAGGATCAAACCCGTCCTCCGGAAAAAGACAGCCTGAGATTGTGTAGAAAGGGGCTCAAAAGCTGAGGAAACGAAACGTGGGGTGACTCGTCGCCGTCCCCCTTACGCCCTATTATCTCTTAAATAAAGGTCGAACAAAAATGAAGGCTTACTCTGCAGCAGCGGCCCCCGCGCTCCCCGAGGGCTATGAGCAAGGCAATTGTAGGCATATGGGTAAGCATAACGGGCATATCGCATAGTTGGAGCAGTCGTTCGAAGAAAATTCGTTCATCAAAATTTTTGATATATATATTCATCACTACCGGGGATAGGGGACTGTCCTTAAGAATCCCTTTACCCAGGGACCTCTAGTTATTCCCGTCTCAATCATCAATAGAAGCCGAGTGAAAGCATCCATCCTTGCCAGTTTCTCACCCGCCCATCCAGGGACTCGGCAGAAAAGAAGGTTGCTGCCCATGCCGAAAGAACTCCCGGTGCATCGAACAGAAAAGACCCTGTTCTTGCTTCGCCCAACTATAGTTTAGAAACTGGAATAGAGTGTTTAGCATCCTTTTCCTCTAGTATTGACGCTGTCCATGCGAAATAACATAGGGTTGCTCGGGGATAGGACTACCGCTTTCACCGCTCGGTCGTCTAGTTCTAGAGCTCTAGTCTTAAGTTCCTATCAAGGAGTTGACTGCAAGATAAGCTGTTGGGTTTGGTCGAGGGACCGACCTTGTATTGGTTTGAAGCTTTTCCAGGACAGTCAGTTGTTAATACGTGGAAAAAAGAGTGCTCCAAAAGCTAGATCCTTTACGGGCCCTTAGAGATAGGGGAACCATTTCACTCCATTGAATGAACACATACATTCGTGTGGATGAGCCTCACGACCTAGATGCTCTATCCATTTGCTGTTTTTTTCCATATGAGGACATTTTTGGTGACTAAAAGAATGAGGGACTGATCCAGGTCCATAAGTATTAGGTCCA